AAACATATTTATTCTGATTCAGAGGGCGAAATGCATTGGAATACCGATGTATATCATGCATCGGAATTTACATATGGGAATGTTCATCTCTTACCAAAAACAAGTCATTTATGGATATTGTTAGGGGAATCTTGGAGATCCAGTCTCGTCTCCCTTTCGATTCATAAGGATCAAGATCAAATGAACGCTCATTCTCTTTCTGGCAAACGAAGATCTATTTCTAACCCCTCGGGAACTACTCATCAAGCGAGACCAAAATTCTTTCGGTTGGAGTGTTCTGGAAAAGGGGGGGGGGGGAGTCCTAATTCTTCAGAACGTAATCGTACGGGTCTTTGTAATCTCAGATATACGGCCATTCTCGAGGAGAATTCTGAGTTATTGGCAAAGCGGCGAAGAAATAGATTCATCATCCCACTCCAAGCGAGTCAAGAACGCGAGAACGAACTACGACCTTCTTCGGGGATCTCAATGGAAATCCCGATCAATGGGATTTTCCGTAAAAACAGTATTCTTGCATATTTCGATGATCCGCAATATAGAATAAAGCACTCGGGAATTACGAAATATGAAACAATCGAAATGCAGTCAATCGTCAAAAAAGAGGATTTCATTGAGTCTGGGGGAGTCACGGAATTAAAGCCCAAAGACCCAATAAACGTCGATCGATTTTTTTTTATTCCCGAGGAAGTGCATCTCTTACCCGAATCTTCTTCGATACTGGTACGAAACAATAGTCTTATTGGAGGAGATACACCAATCACTTTAAAGACAAGAAGCCGAGTCGGCGGGTTAGTCCGAGTGGAGCGAAAAAACACGAGAATTGAACTTAGAATCTTTTCTGGAGATATCCATTTTCCTGGAAAGACAGAAAAGATCTCCCAACATAGTGGCGTTTTGATACCACCAAGAACAGGAAAGAGAAATTCTAAGGAAAACAAAAAATGGCTCTATATTCAACGGCTTACACTTCCCAAGAGAAACGATTTTGTTTTAGTTCGACCTGTAATCACATATGAAAAAACGGATGAGATAAATTTAGTAAGACTTTTCCCCCCGGATATACTGCAAGAAAGGGATAATGTACAACTTCAAATTGTCAATTATATCTTTTATGGAAACGGCACGCTAATTCGGGCAAGTTCGGAGACAGGTATTCAATTAGTTCGAACTTGTTTAGTATTGAATTGGGACCAAGATCAAAAAAGTTCTTCTAGCGACGAGGCCCGTGCTTCCTTTGTTGAAATAAGGACAAATGGTTTGAGTCAAGATTTTCTAAGAATCGACTTAGCAAAATCGCCTATTCCTTATCTTCTCAAAAGGAATGATCTATCGGGTTCAGGGTTGATCTCCGAGCGTGACTCAGATCGCACCCGGATCAACCCCTTTTCTTCCATTTATTCCTATTCCCGAGCAAGGATTCAAGAATCCCTTACCCAACATCAAGGAACTATTCATACGTTGTTGAATCAAAATAAGGAGTCCCAATCTTTGATTCTTTTATCAGCATCCAATTGTTTTTGTTCGCGACTAGGGCCATTCAACGATGTAAAGTCTCCCGATGTGATAAAAGAATTCAGTCATAAGGACCCCCTAATTTCAACCAGGAAATTGTTGGGTCCTTTAGGAACAGGTCCTCAAATTGCGAATTTTTATTCATTTTCACATTTAATAACTTCGAATCAGATCTTGGTAACTAACTATTTCCAACTTGAAAATTTCGAACCGACTTTTCAAGTACTTCAATATTTGTTAATGGATGAAAATGGGAAAATTGTGAAGTCCGATCCGTGCAAGAACCTCATTTTGAATCCAGTTGATTTAAATTGGGATTTTTTGCATTCCACTTGTTGGGAAAAGTCATCGACAATCATGAGTCTTGGGCAGTTTATTTGTGAAAATGTAGGGATAGCCAAAAAAAGACCGCATCTAAAATCGGGGCAAGTTCTAATTGTTCACGTTGACTCTGTAATAATACGAGCAGCTAAGCCCTTTTTGGCTACCCCAGGGGCAACTGTGCATGGTCATTATGGGAAAATGCTTTCTAAAGGAGATACATTAGTTACATTTATCTATGAAAAATCAAGATCTGGTGATATAACGCAAGGTCTGCCAAAAGTGGAACAGGTGTTAGAAGTGCGTTCAATTGCTTCAATATCAATGAATCTCAAAAAGAGGGTAGAGGGTTGGAACAAATGGATAATAAGAATTCTTGGACTTCCTTGGGGATTCTTGATTGGGGCTGAGCTAACTATAGTGCAAAGTCGTATCTCTTTAGTTAATAAGATACAAAAGATTTATCGATCCCAGGGCGTGCAGATACATAATAGGCATATCGAAATTATTGTCCGTCAAATAACCTCCAAAGTGTTGGTTTCCGAAGACGGACTGTCTAATGTTTTTTTACCCGGAGAACTCGTTGGATTGTTGCGAGCGGAACGAATGGGACGCGCTTTGGAAGAAGCGATCTGTTACCGAGCTGTCTTATTGGGAATAACCCGAGCGTCTCTGAATACTCAAAGTTTCATATCTGAAGCGAGTTTTCAGGAAACTGCTCGGGTTTTAGCAAAAGCGGCTCTCCGGGGTCGTATCGATTGGTTGAAAGGCCTGAAAGAGAACGTTGTTCTGGGGGGAATGATACCGGTTGGTACTGGATTCAAAGGCAAAGGATTAGTGCACCCTCCAAGGCAACATAAGCATCTTCCCGTGGAAATAAAAGAGAAGAATCTATTCGAGGGGGAAATGAGAGATATTTTCTTTCACCACAAAACCTTATTTAATTCTTTCCTTTCAAAGAATTTCGACGATACATCAGAACAATCAATTCGAGTATTTAAAAAGTCCTAAGAGCAGATTCACCCTTTTGATTTGAAAAGGATCTCTATTTGGATTTGATCGAGTCATTTGCTTTGGGAAGAGTAATCAAAATAATAATGAATAGAAGAGAAGAATGGCTTGGCCCTCTCGTTCGGGCCAATCTCCGGTAGAAGGGAAGGTTCCATCGGAACAATTTTTTTTTGTTTCAGGGTACCTCGTCTCTTTTTGTTTTTTGAAAAAAAAAAACAAAAAGAGGGAGGAGTGTGGGGAGAAATGACAAGAAGATATTGGAACATAAATTTGGAAGAGATGATGGAAGCGGGCGTTCAGTTGGGCCATAAGATTCGAAAATGGAATCCTAAAATGGCACCTTATATCGCTGCAAATCATAAAGGTAGGCATATTACAAATCTTATTAAAACGGCTCGTTTTTTAGCAGAAACTTGTGATTTGGTTTTTGATGCAGCCAGTAGTAAAAAACAATTCTTAATTGTTGGCACTCAAAAAAAAGCAGCTGATTCAGTATTCCGGGCTGCAATAAGTGCTCGGTGTCATTATGTTAATAAAAAATGGCTCAGCGGGATGTTAACGAATTGGTCGACTACAAAAACGAGACTTCAGAAGTTTAGAGACTTGAGAACCAAACAAAAAACAGGACGCTTGGATCGTCTGCCGAAAAGAGATGCGGCCATCTTGAAAAGACAATTATCTCACTTGCAAAGATATCTTGGCGGGATTAAATATATGACAGACTTACCCGATATTGTAATCATCGTTGATCAGCACGGAGAATATACCGCCCTTCGGGAATGTATCACTTTAGGAATTCCAACAATTTGTTTAATCGATACAAATTGTGACCCCAATCTCGCAGATATTTCGATTCCAGCGAATGATGATTCGATCTCTTCCCTCCGATTTATTCTTAAAAAATTAGTATTCGCAATTTGTGAGGGCCGTTCGGAGTCTCGTAATTAATAAGAAGAAAATTAATAAGAAGAAAAAGAACTTATGTTATTTCGGAACCCTCATCGATTTATCGAATCGCTTCCTATTTCTGAATCTCAAAAAGGAGAGAAAAAGAACTGGGCATAGAGTGTGATTAGTTGGTATTCCAAAGATACGATTCAAGTAGTTAAGTCAAGAAAAAGATGGTTGAATCAAAACAATTTCGTTTAAAGTTTTCTTTTTGTCAGAGAGCACTATGAATCGTTTATCAGGTTCCACCAACATACTCAAAGGGTTATACGAGATATCCGGTGTGGAAGTAGGCCAACATTTCTATTGGAAACTCGGGGGTTTCCAAGTTCATGGCCAAGTACTGATTACTTCTTGGGTTGTAATTGCTATCTTATTAGGTTCCGCTGCGCTAGCTGTTCGGAAACCACAAACCATTCCGACTGGCATTCAGAATTTCTTCGAATATGTCCTTGAATTCATTCGAGAGGTGAGTCAAACTCAAATTGGAGAAGAATACGGTCCTTGGGTTCCTTTTATTGGAACGCTGTTTCTCTTTATTTTTGTTTCTAATTGGTCAGGCGCTCTTTTACCTTGGAAAATCATACAATTACCTCAGGGGGAGTTAGCCGCACCCACGAATGATATAAACACTACGGTTGCTTTGGCTTTACTCACGTCAGTGGCATATTTCTATGCAGGTCTTACTAAAAAAGGGTTAGCTTATTTCGGGAAATATATTCAACCAACTCCAATCCTTTTACCTATTAACATCTTAGAAGATTTCACAAAGCCCTTATCACTTAGTTTTCGCCTCTTTGGAAATATATTAGCTGATGAATTAGTAGTGGTTGTTCTTGTTTCGTTAGTACCTTTAGTGGTTCCTATCCCTGTCATGTTCCTGGGATTATTTACAAGTGGTATCCAAGCTCTTATTTTTGCAACTTTAGCCGCGGCTTATATAGGTGAATCCATGGAGGGACACCATTGACTAGTTTTCGAAAGAGTCTTTTTTTAGCTTCGACGAAGGCAGGCGCGGCTCAAACGAATCGACTTCGAAAAAACAATATCTATACCTACACTATATACGATTTAGAGGAATCGCAAAAAAGATTAGGCTATTGAACAGAGAAGTGTCAAAAAAAAGAGATCGAAAAGATCTTTTGTCAAAAATTCGCCTTTGATCCACTTCTATTGATATCTCCCTTCAATGAATATGTTTTCTATGGGTTGACCAATCCCAATCGTCAACTAGAATGATTTCCTTTTCAATTGATTTGATTCAACAAGGGGAAAAATGTTGATAAATTTGAAATGGAATGAACTTTGATCAATCACTTTTTACGCAATGAGTCTGGACTAATCAATTTGTCCTTGTTGATTGTATCCATGCAGGATCATGATAACGAGCAGGAAAGAAGAATTTCCAAAAAAGGAATTTCTAAAAAATCAAAAATGGGCTGGTTCGAAGAGGGGATCGAATTGACTGCAACTCTTGTGGCTGTTTCGACGAATGATTCGCAAGTCCGATTGGCTCTAAGATGGATGAAGGGTTGGTTTCCATTAGGAAAGAAATACGTGTATATGGTATATTAGCTAGTTCGATAGGAATTAACGATCGCTCTTGACCTCCGAATGTGAATTTATGCGGAGAGTCTCTTCTGCGAAGTTCGTAGTGATTTCGACTGGATGAATCGTAGCGAGGGAAGAATTAAATCCTAATTCATTGGGTGAGTGTATCATTAACCATTTCTTTTTTTGGAACGAGGAACTTATCATGAATCCACTGATTTCTGCCGCTTCCGTTATTGCTGCTGGATTGGCTGTAGGGCTTGCTTCGATTGGACCTGGGGTTGGTCAAGGTACTGCTGCGGGCCAAGCCGTCGAAGGTATCGCAAGACAGCCGGAGGCGGAGGGGAAAATACGAGGTACTTTGTTACTTAGTCTAGCTTTTATGGAAGCTTTAACAATTTATGGCCTGGTTGTCGCATTAGCCCTGTTATTTGCGAATCCTTTTGTTTAATCTTAGAAATATGAAAACCCTTTTTTCATTTTGGATTGCCTTTTCCGTCTGCTTTGCTTTTTCAAATTCGATCAAGATTTCATTCGTACAATTCCTCATTCGTTGAAAAAATAACCCACGGGAAGGGCTGATTTGCGGATGAGGAATTAGCATGCCGACTCGCTTTCAGCCTTCCCCTTTGTAGTCCAAGAAGGCCCTTTTTAGAAAGGGTTGCAGCGGTCAGAATTTCTTCGAAAATCAAATCGATTGTCGAGTCGATTTCGAAATAGGAAGAAATGGGAAAAAAGAATGATTATCCTTTTGATTCGTTGCGCCAGTACCCAACCAAGATCCCCCCAAAGGGGGCGAAGTGATACCAAGTGATCCAAAAAGACTTCTGTTCGATTTTTGAGTCTATCTATAAGAGGAGATCCTATGAAAAATGTAACCGATGCTTTCCTTTCTTTAGGCCACTGGCCATTCGCCGGGAGTTTCGGGTTTAATACCGATATTTTAGCAACAAATCCAATAAATCTAAGTGTCGTGATTGGGGTATTGATTTTTTTTGGAAAGGGAGTGTGTGCGAGTTGTTTCTTTCAAGAATAAGCTGGATCCAACCAGCTGTACTTTTTCCGTTCTAACTAGGAACGAAAGGTGCATGAGCTTGCGAATTCCTTCGAAATCAATGCAAAAAATTCAGAAATCATAGGGAAGAACCATAGCATTTCGTAATTCATTGGTCAATAGACTTTGATTCTCTATCACCGAATAATGTGGGATCAGTAACATGGTTAAAGCTAAATCATTTGAAGTCCAGACGCAGCATGGTATTCTTTCTACCCCTATGTTAAGATCTATCTGTTAATAGAAAGATGGCTTCCAAAAAATCATTTTATTGCTAGAGAACACTCATGTCGATAAGCTGATTGAAACTACTTATTGGATTTGATTCCCTTTTTAGACAATGCTGAATGGACAACCTATCTATTATTGTGTCTTAAAGTAAGAAACCATTTTTGGATTGCAAAAAGAAAACTAAACAACTTTGCTGACAATTACATAGTTTTTGTTTGGTCAGAAGAGTCCTCCGAATCTTTTTGTCTTGGATTCGTGATTCCTTTCAAGAATTGTTTCTTTTGGAATATGACGAGAGAATAGAGGATAGGCTCATTACATTCACAAAAGATATATGAATGGACCCTACAAAATACCTAATTGAAGTAATTGAGCGTGAGAGCCAAATGAATCGAAAGATTCATGTTTGGTTCGGGAAGGGATCATGGAAATTTTGAAAGGAATGGAAATAATCTACTTTCATTAAGTGATTTATTAGATAATCGAAAGCAGAGAATCTTGAATACTATTCGAAATTCAGAAGAATTACGCGAGGGAGCCATTGAACAGTTGGAAAAAGCCCGGGCTCGCTTACGTAAAGTAGAAAGCGACGCAGATCAGTATCGAGTGAATGAATACGCTGCGATAGAACGGGACAAATTGAATTTAATTAATTCCATTTATACGACGTTGGAACAACAAGAAAAGAACAACAAGGAAACTCTTCGTTTTGAACAACAAAGGGCGATTAATCAAGTCCAACAATGGGTTTTACAACAAGCCTTCCAAGGAGCTTTAGGAACTCTGAGTAGTTGTTTAAATAATGAGTTACATTTACGTACCATCAGTGTTAATATTGACATATTGGGGGCAATGCAAGAACTCAAAAATTA